CTATAGATAAAGAATCTAATATTTTAAATATACTTGAAACAAGAACTAGACTCTGTAATGATGATTTTACAAAAGAATACTTATCAAAAAGGCATGATCCTTTATTGAATGGATCATATCGAAGAATAATATACAAAAATATTCCATCCCCAATTTTTAAAAAAACTCGGCCAGAAAATTTGATAAAAAAATTTGGTATGAATCGAATTCATGGTATCTTTCTTCCATACACCAATGACCAAGAATTTGAAAACCAAATAAATAAATCCTATAAATTCTCCACCGAAGTTGTTGATTTTTTTACACTGATTAATAAATTTGTTAAAAATGTGGGATGGAATCGAAATTGGAAGAATATTTCTTTATTTTCAGACGAAAAAATGGATTCCAAAAAAGAAAGAAAATATCTTCAATATTTTTTAACTAAAATAGTAACCAATACTAATGCTCCAAAAATTAGCAAAAAATGGAGTAGAATCAAAGAAATTAATAAAAAAATTCCTCGATGGTCATACAAATTAATCACTGAATTAGAACAACAATCAGGAGAACATCAAGAAGACGTACCAGTAGATCATGAAATTCGTTCCAGAAAAGCCAAACGTGTAGTTATTTTTACTGCTAATAATCAGTCTAATAAGGAGTCTGATCAAACAGACGAAGTGTTTTTGCTACGCTATTCACAACAATCAGATTTTCGCCGAGGTATAATCAAAGGTTCTACGCGGGCTCAAAGGCGTAAAGTAGTTATTTGGGAATTGTTTCAAGCAAACGCGCATTCTCCCCTTTTTTTGGACAGAATACAAAAATCCACTCTGTTTTCTTTGAATATTTCCGGATTTTTTAAATCTATTTTTAGAAATTGGTTGGGGAAAAGGGAAGCATTCCAAATTATAGAGAATACAGAAGAACAAACCAAAAGAGAAGAAAAAAAAGTGAAAACCCAAATAAAGGAAAAAGCACGAATAGACATAGCAGAGGCTTGGGATACCATTCCTTTTGCGCAAGTAATAAGAGGTTCGATGTTACTAACTCAATCTTTTTTTAGAAAAAATCTTCTATTACCTTCGTTGGTAATTGCGAAAAATGTTGGACGCATATTACTATTTCAACGTCCTGAATGGATAGAAGATTTTCAGGAATGGAATAGAGAGATACATGTTAAATGTACCTATAATGGTGTTCCCTTATCAGAAACAGAATTTCCTAGCAATTGGTTGATGGACGGTATTCAGATCAAAATACTATTTCCTTTTTGTCTCAAACCTTGGCACAAACCAAAATTAGGATCCTCTACGAAAGATCTAATTAAAAAAGATGATTTTTGTTTTTTAACAATTTGGGGAATGGAAGCTGAACTTCCTTTTGGTTCGCCCCGAAAACGACCTTCCTTTTTTAAACCCATTTTTAAGGAACTGAAAAAAAAAACGGGAAAAAATAAAAATTTTAGAGTTCTACGCATTTTCAAAGGAAAAACAAAATTACTCGGAAAAGTTTCAAACGAACACCCAAAACAGGTTATCAAAAGTATTCTTGTTTTGAATAAAATTCAAAACGAACTTTCAAAAGTAAATCCAATTCGATTATTTCGGTTAAGAGAAGTATATGAATCAAATGAAATTAAAGAAGAAAAAACTTCTATAATACGTAATCAGATAATTCAGGAATCCTTGAATCAAATTGAGTGCCCAGGTTTGACCAATTCTTCGTTGATAGAAAAAAAAAAGAAAGATTTGACTGAGCGAACAGGGAAAATTCAAAATCAAATAGAAAGAATAACAAAAGAGAAAAAAAAAGTAATCCCAAGGATAAATAATATTAATCCTAACAAAACAAGCTCTAATGCTAAACGATTAAAAAAGGGGGAAACAGTAAAAAAAAGAACTGCTCGATTAATCTCTAAATTACCTTTATTTTTACAATTTTCCATTGAAAAAGCATACACGGATATATTTTTATCTATCATTAATATTCCCAGGATGAATATAGGATTTTTTCTAGAATCAACAAAAAAAATTATGGATAAATCTCTGGACAATAATCAAATCAAACAAAACGAAATTAATAAAAAAAAGAAAAATGCAATTCCGTTCATTTCCACTATTCAAAAGTCACTTGAGAACATTAGATATATTCAAAGAAATTCATCCCTTTTTTATGATTTATCCTACGTGTCACAAGCATATGTATTTTACAAAATATCACAAATTCAAGGCAGTAACTTGCAGAAATTAGGATCTATGCTTCAATACCAAGGAATCCCCTTTTTTATTAAGCCTCAAATAAAGGATTCTTTGGAAAAACAAGGAATGATTCATTCAAAATTAGGTGATACGAAACTTACGAGTTATTTCATAACTCAATGGAAAAACTGGTTAAGAGAGTATTCTCCATATGATTTATCAGAGATAGGATGGTCTATATTAATACCTGAAAAATGGCGAAATAAAGTTCATCAGCATCATATAGCTAAAAAGAAAAAATTAAGAAAATGCAATTCGTATGAAAAAGACCAATTAAGTAATTCCCCAAAACAAAGCAAAATGGAAGTCTATACGTTGTCGAATCAAAAAGAAAATTTTCATAAATACTATAGATATGATCTTTTAGCATATAAAGTTCTTAACTCCGAAAAATGCCGATCCTCCTTTCAAGGAAATAAGAACTCAGAGTTTTCTTATAACACACATAAAGACCCGCTTTATGTTTATCATACGCTCAGAAATATGCCTATCTACAATTATGCAGATATCCTATCTATGGAAAAAATAGCCAATAGAAAATATTTGGATTGGACAATTTTCCATTTTGATCTTAAACAAAAAATGAATATAAAAACGAATATTAAGGCTTGGATCACGATTGATTCTAATCGAAATGAAAATATCCAACCGGGTGCTAATAATTCCCAAATAATTCCAGAAATAAATCAACAAAATTCCGACAAAGTTTTTGTTGATTGGATGGGAATGAATGAAAAAATGCTAAAGGGTTCCATATCAAATCTGGAAGTTTGGTTCTTCCCAGAATTTGTGTTACTTTATAATACATATAAAACGAAACCTTGGTTTATACCAAACAAATTACTTCTTTTCAATCGAAATACAAATGAAAATAGTAGGGAAAAGATTAAGAAAAAAAAAAAAGTAAGTTTATTGATAGCATCAAATAAAAAACAAGAAGAACCCACAAACCGCGGAGATTTTGGATCCGTTCTCTCACAACAAAAACATATTGAAGAAAATTATGCAAGATCAGACATCAAAGAGGGAAAAAAAACAAAACAATACAAAAATAATCTAGATTTCTTCCTGAAACGTTATTTACTTTTTCAATTGAGATGGAACGATACTTTGAACCAAAGACTGATGAATAATATCAAGGTATATTGTCTCCTGCTTAGACTGATAGAGCCAAGAAAAATTATTATATCCTCAATTCAAAAAAGAGAATTTAGTTTGGATCTAATGCCGGTTGAGAACAATTTAACTCTTACAGAATTGATCAAAAAGGGAATATTGATTATAGAACCCATTCGTTTGTCTCGAAAAAACGATGGACAATTTCTTATGTATCAAACTATAAGTATTTCGTTGGTTCATAAGAGTAAGTACCAAACAAATAAAAAAAACCAAGAGCAAAGATATGTTTCGAAGAATGCTTTGGATTTCTTTGTTCCTGAAAATATTTTATCGTTTAGAAGTCGTAGAAAATTGAGAATTCTAATTTCTTTCAATTCAAAGCACCAAAATGGTGTTGACAGAAATCGAGTATTTTGGAACGGAAAGAACATAAAAAACAACAGTCAAGTTTTGCCTTACAATAATGGCCTTGATAAAGAGAAAAAGAAATTAATGAAATTGAAACTCTTTCTTTGGCCTAATTATCGATTAGAAGATTTAGCCTGTATGAATCGTTATTGGTTTAATACGAATAACGGTAGCAATTTCAGTATGTTAAGGATACATCTGTATCCCGAATTGTAAAGTCGTGGATAAGAAGCTTTATGTGTATATCATATATCTTATCTTATTTCTTATTAATTAATTATTTTATATATATAGGATTAGGTTTGGGTATTCTAGGGGGTAAGGGTATATGATGGGGTATATAAAAGCAAAGAAATAAGCGGATCCCACATTCTTAGCTTCAATTCTATCCATAATTCTATCCATACATATAACATATATATTCAATATGAATTAATGTAGGAATTAGATCTCAAAATGAATCAACATAACTTTTTGCATTTTAGGTATAAATCCTTCGAGGCGAAAATGTACCAACCCTTTTCTATCTCAATCAAATTAAAAATGGGGGCGATTTTAATTAAGATTTGAATTCATAAAATCGGGGGTTCATCAAAATTTGTGCATTTGATTTTTGTATATACCATCCTCAAATTAATTATTATTACTGATCGCTAAAATCCATATCTGTCAAAAGAAAAAAGGGGGTTTTTATGGTAAAAAATTCATTCATTTCGGTTATTTCTCAAAAAGAAAACGCAGAAAACAGGGGGTCTGTTGAATTTCAAGTATTCACTTTCACCACCAAGATAAGGAGACTTACTTCACATTTGGAATTGCACAAAAAAGATTCTTCATCTCAGAGAGGTTTGCGGAAAATTTTGGGAAAACGCCAAAGGCTGCTGGCCTATTTGTTAAAAAAAAATAGAGGGCGTTATAAAGAATTAATTGGTGAGTTAAATATTCGAGAAATAAAAACTCGTTAATTTGAAGCCTAAATACCTAAAATTTTGATGAACTCTTCTTTTTACGTTCAGCAAGGCATGGAAGAATGACTCGGTAAAAAACTTATGATTGCACCAACTACAAGAAAAGACCTCATGATAGTAAATATGGGCCCTCAACACCCATCAATGCACGGCGTTCTTCGCCTGATCGTTACTCTCGATGGTGAAGATGTTATCGACTGTGAACCAGTATTGGGTTATTTGCATAGAGGGATGGAGAAAATTGCGGAAAATCGAACAATTATCCAATATTTGCCTTATGTAACACGTTGGGATTATTTAGCTACTATGTTCACAGAAGCAATAACCGTAAACGGACCCGAACAGCTAGGCAATATTCAAGTACCTAAAAGGGCTAGCTATATCAGAGCTATTATGTTGGAGTTGAGTCGTATCGCTTCTCACTTGTTATGGCTTGGCCCTTTTATGGCAGATATTGGGGCGCAGACCCCTTTCTTCTATATTTTTCGAGAACGAGAATTGATATATGACCTATTCGAAGCTGCTACCGGTATGCGCATGATGCATAATTATTTTCGTATTGGGGGAGTAGCTGCCGATCTACCTCATGGTTGGATAGATAAATGTTTGGAGTTTTGCGATTATTTTTTAACCGCCATTGCTGAATATCAAAAACTTATTACACGGAATCCTATTTTTTTAGAACGAGTTGAAGGCATAGGCATTATTCGTGCAGAAGAAGCACTAAATTGGGGTTTATCGGGACCAATGCTACGAGCTTCCGGAATACAATGGGATCTTCGTAAAGTTGATCGTTATGAGTGTTACGACGAATTTGATTGGGAAGTTCACTGGCAAAAAGAAGGGGATTCATTAGCTCGTTATTTAGTACGAATGAGTGAGATGGCCGAATCCATAAAAATTATTCAACAGGCCTTAGAAGGAATTCCAGGAGGGCCATATGAAAATTTAGAAATACGACGCTTTGATAAAATAAAAAAACCTGAATGGAATGATTTTGAATATCGATTTATTAGTAAAAAACCTTCCCCAACGTTTGAATTGTCCAAGCAAGAACTTTATGTAAGAGTCGAAGCACCAAAAGGAGAGTTGGGCATTTTTTTGATAGGAGATCAGAGTGTTTTTCCTTGGAGATGGAAAATTCGACCGCCGGGTTTTATCAACTTGCAAATTCTTCCACAGTTAGTTAAAAGAATGAAATTGGCTGATATTATGACGATACTAGGTAGCATAGATATCATTATGGGAGAAGTCGATCGTTGAAATGATAATTGATACAACAGAAATACAAGCTATCAAGTATTTTTCCAGATTCGAAGCCTTAAAAGAAATCTATGGGATTATATGGATGCTTGTCCCTATTTTGACTCTTGTATTAGGAATCACCCTAGGTGTACTAGTAATTGTTTGGTTAGAAAGAGAAATCTCTGCAGGAATACAACAACGTATTGGACCCGAATATGCTGGGCCTTTGGGAATTCTTCAAGCTCTAGCAGATGGTACAAAACTACTTTTCAAAGAGAATCTTCTTCCATCTAGAGGAGATACTCGCTTATTCAATATTGGACCATCCATAGCGGTGATATCTATTTTACTAAGTTATTTAGTAATTCCTTTTAGTTTTCACCTTATTCTAGCCGATCTTAGTATTGGTGTTTTTTTATGGATCGCCATTTCAAGTCTTGCTCCCGTTGGACTTCTTATGTCAGGATATGGATCAAATAATAAATATTCCTTTTTAGGTGGATTAAGAGCTGCTGCTCAATCAATTAGTTATGAAATACCATTAACTCTATGTGTATTATCAATATCTCTACGTGTGATTCGGTGAGACTTACAATTTCCTCCATATTTGTCTAGAAAGAGAGTTAAATGAGTTGAATTTCTACTTTTTAATTCATCGTTGGGGTTGAGAAATTAAACCGGATAGTTAGATGAGTGAAATAAAACGGCTTACTAATTTGCTGTTAAAGAAATTCAACCTCATTTCCTATGTACAAGAATGAAGTCAAAGTAAACAGTAGAATTTTGCGTACTTATGTTTATTTTATTTACCCCAACCCCAAGATCAAATTGATTAATTGGGTTGAAGCGGGTTTAAAAGATCAACTCCAGGGGGTTTGTTTTGACTACCTATTACCATAGATGTAATAGTATTAACCTACAAGGAGATTCAAAAAATAAGTGGATGGTTAGGAAGACCAAGATACACAAAGGATTAGTAATGGAGATTCTGTAAATTATCCAATAGGATATTTATTTATACCAAAATAATTTGAGTTGGGGCTTTAAGTTGGTAGAAATTATTAAGAAGTACTCCCCTAGATTTCGATTCAGAGTATCCTCCTATCCACCGATTAAGTAAATAACTATCAAGAACGAAGAAATCTTTTACTTTAGGTAATGTCCCCTTGTCTGAGAAAGTAGAATAGGAACGAAATAAAAAACGGAAAGATTCGAATGGAAAAAAGAGATCTTTTTTTATTCATCAATTTCTCTATTTTATTTAGAGAAAAATCGAATTTTTGTCATGTAATATCTAATTATTTTTCGTAATCAAAAAGTATGGGTTGAAATATCTATGTGATATTCGTCAATTTTTTTTTATTCAAGGGTAAAGAATTAACCAAAAATATAAACGTGTAAAAGATGAGATCAATTCAGAAGCACTTTATTATATTTTTTATTATAAATCTAGCAGACAGAATTTCATTGGTCTAATTCGAGGCCTTAGCATAAAAGTTTGAGTCTCTATCGATCCTACAAACACACCAAGATCAATAATGTTGAAAGGCCTTTCGAATTATTTGTGACCTAGGAGGAGCCGTATGAGGTGAAAATCTCATGTACGGTTCTGTAATAGCGACGGAAACAGTGATGTTATCGTCGACTATGATTATCTAATAGTTCAAGTACAGTTGATATAGTTGAAGCGCAGTCAAAATATGGTTTTTGGGGCTGGAATTTGTGGCGTCAACCCATAGGGTTTATCGTTTTTCTAATTTCTTCTCTAGCCGAGTGTGAAAGATTACCTTTTGATTTACCAGAAGCAGAAGAGGAATTAGTAGCAGGTTATCAAACCGAATATTCGGGTATAAAATTTGGTTTATTTTACGTTGCTTCGTATCTAAATCTACTAGTTTCTTCATTATTTGTAACAGTTCTTTACTTAGGGGGGTGGAATCTTTCTATTCCATATCTGTTCATTCCTGAACTTTTTGATATAACTCAAAAAAGTCAAGTTTTTGGAACAATAATAGGTATCTTTATTACATTATCGAAAACTTACTTGTTCTTGTTTATTTCTATTGCAACAAGATGGACTTTACCGAGATTGAGAATGGACCAACTATTAAATCTTGGGTGGAAATTTCTTTTACCTATTTCTCTAGGTAATCTATTATTAACGACTTCGTCCCAACTTCTTTCACTGTAAAGAAATAGAATATTCTATCTTCACAACTTGTCCCAAACAAGAGAAAGAAACAAGTATAAAATTATTTATAGATATTCCGCTATGTTCCCTATGCTAACTGAGTTCTTGAACTCTGGTCAACAAACAATACGAGCTGCCAGGTATATTGGTCAAGGTTTCATGATTACCTTGTCCCATGCAAATCGTTTACCTGTAACTATTCAATACCCCTATGAAAAATTAATAACATCAGAACGTTTCCGAGGCCGAATACACTTTGAATTTGATAAATGCATTGCTTGTGAAGTATGTGTTCGCGTATGTCCTATAGATCTACCCGTCGTTGATTGGAAATTTGAAACTGATATTAGAAAGAAACGATTACTTAATTACAGTATTGATTTTGGAATCTGTATATTTTGTGGTAATTGCGTTGAGTATTGTCCAACAAATTGTTTATCAATGACTGAAGAATATGAACTTTCTACGTATGATCGTCACGAATTGAATTATAATCAAATTGCTTTAGGTCGGTTACCGGTGTCCATAATGGATGATTACACAATTCGAACAATTTCGTCGAATTCACCTCAAATAAAAAATGTATAAAACCACTGCATTTCAAAAATACAATTCAAAACCGCATTTGAATCTAAAGGAATCTGCTGTTTGCTTGTTCAATAGAAACGGGTGGTTGGTTGGCAAGAATCGTGGTTAATTTTGGATTGAAAATTTATTTTTTTTTTGAATTATTCTTATTTTAAATTTATAGTTTAGTTTCAAACTCTGTTTTCGAGAATAAGAGTAGAGCAATAACTGGATATACATGAATCCACATCAATTACCCCCAGTTCAATTCAAAGTTATTAATTTTTTTTTTTCAATTCAATTAATAAGTATCCTAAAAAATAGGATAACTCCCCTTTTCCTGGGCGGGTCAACAAAGTCATGAAATATTTCGATTTACTTTTTCTATAAAAAAATATGGATTTACCTGGACCAATACATGATTTTCTTTTAGTTTTTCTAGGGTCAGGTCTTATATTAGGAAGTCTGGGAGTAGTATTATTTCCAAATGCAATTTATTCGGCCTTTTCCTTGGGATTGGTTCTTTTTTGTATATCCTTATTCTATATTTTATCGAACTCTTATTTTGTAGCTGCTGCGCAGCTACTTATTTATGTAGGAGCTATAAATGTTTTAATTATTTTTGCTGTGATGTTCATGAATGGTTCAGAATATTACGATTACGAAGATTTTCAGCTTTGGACCATTGGGGATGGAGTTACTTCAATGGTTTGTACAAGTCTTTTTATTTCATTAATTACTATTATTTCAGATACGTCCTGGTATGGGATCGTTTGGACTACAAAATCAAACCATATTTTAGAGCAAGATTTGATAAGTAATAGTCAACAAATTGGAATTCATTTATCAACAGATTTTTTTCTTCCATTTGAACTAATTTCAATAATTCTTTTAGTCGCTTTAATAGGTGCAATTGCTATAGCTCGTCAATAATAAACAAATGAGTAATTCAAATACAATTGAGGGAAAAATTATCTTATCTTATCTTATAATCCTTTAATTTTAGTGCCTGTCTAAAACTACAATTGAATAAATTTAGTTTTATAGTTATCTATTCCCAATACATTTCCTTATTTTCTTCCATACGTGTTAGAATGGACTGAATTGAATTATTGTTCAGATTGAAATGAATTAAAATTGATAAGGAGTTGGTTAATGATGCTAGAACATGTACTTGTTTTGAGTGCCTATTTATTTTCTATTGGTATTTATGGATTGATCACAAGTCGAAATATGGTTAGAGCCCTTATGTGTCTTGA